AAAATTTCGCTTTAGCCAATGATCTAATTAGAGGAATAATTGGAACTATTATATCAAGTTTTTTGCTAACAATTTCGATTAGAAATGTATTTTGCAGCATTTGACTCCGTACCACTGAACGATTTAACCGAACATTTGAAAAATAGCCTAAAAGGTGAAATGAATGTTCGGATAATTGGTTTATATGGATCGTTCCTGGTTGAGACCAAATATCAAAAAAACATTGCCATAAATGGATACAATAGTGTTTCCATTTATTCATCACAAGAGGCCCATTCTTTGAAGCCAGAATGGATTTTCCTTGATATCTAACATAATGAATGAGAGGATCATTGAAGAATGTTAAGGTAGACGAAAAATCCTTAGCAAAAACTTCTACAAGATGTTCTCTTTTTGCATAAAAAAAGATTCGCTCAAAAAAAACGCTAAAAGATTTTAATCGTAAATGAGAGGATTTTTTACGTAGAAAAAGGAAGATAGATTCATATTCACATACATAAAAATTATAGAGGAACAAGAATAATCTTGGATTACTTTTTGAAAAAGTAGATTTTGGAGTACTAAAACTATTCCAATTACAAAAATTATAAAGAAACAACCGTAATAAATGAAAAAAAGGGGCATCTTTCACCCAATATCGAAGGATTTGAACTAAGATTTCCAGATGGATAGGATAGGGTATTCGTATATCTGACACATAATTTAAATATGTAAATTTATCTTCCAAAAAGGGAAAAATGGAATGAATTGATCGCAAATTTTGATAAGATTTTACGATTTCTGCTTCCTCTAAGGAAGAGCTTAATTGTAGGAAAAATGGAATTTCCACGACGATGGCAAAACCCTCTGATATTATTTGAGAATAAAAATTCTTATTATACCCCAAAAATGGATTTTTGTTAGAATCATTAGCAGAAATGATCAAATGATTCTGTTGATACATTCGAGTAATTAAACGTTTTACAATTAGTAAACTAAATTTATTGTCATAACCTACATTTTCCACAAAACTGGATCTATTAAAATCATGACTATAAGCAAGTCCATAAATATACTCCCGAAAAATAAGTGGGTATAGGAAGTCCTGTTGGCGAGATCTATCTCGTTCTAAATATACTTGATATTCCTTCATTTTAGAAATTCTATTTGGTCAAAGGATCAGAGATTCATTGGATTATCAAATGATACATAGTGCGATACAGTCAAAACAGGGTATTCTATTATATATCCGAATTCCAATAAAAAACAAATATGAATAGATACCTAGAAAACAAGTAAAACCCATCAATGGACTATCTCTCCTCGCTTGTTCCATCTAATTGTTCTAGGACAACAAGCTAGTTAGAAATCCTTTATTTTTTGGACCAATCGCTCTTTTGATTTTGGAAAAAAAAAATATCTTTATCAATATACTCTTTCTTCTACACATTTATCGCTACCCCATAACATAATGGAGAATAGCTAATAGTTAGGACTCATAACAAAAATCCAAAATCCATTCGTGGGAAAAACTTTTTCCACAGCAAGCACTAATTTTTTTTTAACGTATAATTAGATGGGGTAATCATTCAAATAAAAAATGAAAGCTCGTTGCTTTTTGTTTCCCTATAATTGGAGCAGATAAGCTCTATCCCTTTATTAATTCAACCCAACTGAATTCATTTGTTCCGAGCCAACAATTCAAACAAAAATGTGGGCCGGGTCCAATACGAATGAAAAATTTTTAGAATTCGCCATTGATACGACATGCTGCTTTTTCCATTCATTCCTTTCTGGATCAGTCGTGGTCTTACAAACCCTACCGATGGTATGGATGAACCAATTCGTTCATAGAAATGTGTAAAAAATGGAGTCGCACTTAAAAGCCGAGTACTCTACCATTGAGTTAGCAACCCTAATCAAATTAAAAAAAGATGTGTATATCCAATCGCAATAAAAACAAAAAAATGGAATTCTCTAATCAAAATTTTAATTTGATTTAATATTTCCCCCCAAAAACTTCTTGTTTGTATCAAACAAAATCCAACGAATCCACCATTTGATGAAGTCAAAAAAACCTATGTAACATGAGTAAATCGATCCATTTATTCACGATCGGATTATATTTGTTTGATACACTGTTGTCAATATTCGTGTTGAAAAAAGAATACAATCGAGAAAACAAACAAATAAAAAAAATATATGAATATTCTAATTTTTATTAATTATTATTTTTCATTTTTTTTAATTTCATTCATTATTCTATTCAATTTAATTAAATCATTATGATTAAATCATTATGATATTCAATTATTATGTTCTAATTTTGAAATAGAAATTCTATTCTATATTATATTCCAACTCAAAAAATAAAAAAATTATAGAAATATGAAATCAAATAAATCAAAAAATATGAATCAAATAGAAAAAAAATTGATTAATTATTGAGTATCTCCCCCGTTGTGTGAAATTCACATCGAAAAACGAAATAGTTGTTCGCTCTTATGAATCGGAAGAACTT